GATTATTGCTCTTATACAGTTCGAACTATCTATGGAGTATTGGGCATAAAAATTTGGATATTTCTAGACGAGGAATAATTTTACTACTTGTCTTTCCCTTCTATCCAATGATTGAACAAAAAAAGACCAATTCATTCTTTTTCTAATCAATTAAGAGGAACATTTCTAATTCTTAATTCTATAAGGTTGAATAAAAATTCGATTGACCATTTGATATAATTGCTATGCTTAGCGTGTGACTCGTTGGTTTTTTTAGGGTTAGGATTAAAAAAGACCAGCCCACATAGTATGAACTAAAAACTATAGAACTAATAACCAACCCATCACTTCGCATTATCTGGATCTAAAGAACCAGTCAAGATATGATCTATAGGTCATATCTTTGTAGCAACTGAAATCTTTTGCATAAACAAAAAAAGAAATCTGATTCGAAGTTGTAAAGCAAAATAGACAAAAAAGATGTGGATAAATGGAAAGATGAGAGAAAGAAAGAACAAGAATACCAATGATATAAAATTCCAATATGTAAGGTCTATGAGTAATCTCATAAAAGGCAGTGTAATAAAGCATCAATACGCATTCATACCATAATAAAAAGAATCTTATTATAGAAATAGAACAAAAAATCAAGAGCTTCGAGCCAATAAAGACTGAGAAGATTGACTCAAGAACCAATTTCATTCTGAGCTCCATTGTCGAATTCGGACCTAACCATTAAGTAAGAAGTGATGGGAACGACGGAACTTGTGAATGCAAAAGATTCTATTGAAAAAGGAATCTTAATGATTCACTAGTCGGGATGGCGGAACGAACCAGAGATTAATTCATGTATTCTGAGATCTGAGAAGTCACGAGTTAACCCTACAAATGAAATAGGGATTGAAAGAGTAAATATTCGCCCGCGAAAACTTTTTATATTGCAAAATCTAGGACAATACAATAAAGGACAAAATAAGGATTTGGTATAATAATACAATTTTTTTATATTTCTATTTAGAAAACTAAAAAGTTTAGTTATCTATTCAAACAAGATATACAAATTACTAATCGATTGAATGAAATCTCAAAGAAGCCCACGTTCAAGGTATTACTTAGTAAATAAAAATAAATATATATCTTAACTTAAGATTGACTATTCTAGCTTAATTCAAATTGAATTTTTTGGAATCCTTTTATTCGCGAGGAGCTGGATGAGAAGAAACTCTCACGTCCGGTTCTGTAGTAGAGATGGAATTCAGAAACAACCATCAACTATAACCCCAAAAGAACCAGATTCCGTAAACAACATAGAGGAAGAATGAAGGGAATATCTTATCGAGGTAATCATATTTCTTTCGGTAAATATGCTCTTCAGGCACTTGAACCTGCTTGGATTACATCTCGACAAATAGAAGCAGGACGACGAGCAATGACACGAAATGCACGTCGTGGTGGAAAAATATGGGTACGTATATTTCCAGACAAACCAGTTACACTAAGACCCGCAGAAACACGTATGGGTTCAGGAAAAGGATCCCCTGAATATTGGGTAGCTGTTGTTAAACCGGGGCGAATACTTTATGAAATGGGTGGAGTAACAGAAAATATAGCCAGAAGGGCTATTTCACTAGCAGCATCCAAAATGCCTATACGAACTCAATTCATTATTTCGTAATGGAATAGAAAAAAATGTAGAAAGGGCTCTTAGATCTGAAACAAAACCGCATGTTTCTTTTTTTTTTGACAAAAATATTTCTTTTTTTTCTTCGCCCTTTGCATTCAAAGAACGGATTAAACAAATGATTCAACCTCAGACCCATTTAAATGTAGCGGATAACAGCGGGGCTCGAGAATTGATGTGTATTCGAATCATAGGAGCTAGCAATCGTCGATATGCTCATATTGGTGACGTTATTGTTGCTGTGATCAAAGAAGCAATACCAAATATGCCCCTAGAAAGATCAGAAGTAGTCAGAGCTGTAATTGTGCGTACCTGTAAAGAACTCAAACGTGACAACGGGATGATAATACGATATGATGACAATGCTGCAGTTGTTATTGATCAAGAAGGAAATCCAAAAGGAACTCGAATTTTTGGTGCAATCGCCCGGGAATTGAGAGAATTAAATTTTACTAAAATAGTTTCATTAGCTCCAGAGGTATTATAAAATGAAATTGTGATCTGTTTCTAGTGGGGTATTTGAAAAAAACAAAATAGATTAATTTAGTAGATTGTGTCTCACGCATATATCTTTAATAATTCATATCATATTCAAAAATAACTAAGTAAAAAACACGTTGATTATATCAAATTTGGAGACCCCAATAATTTTAGTTCATCATGGGTAGGGACACTATTGCTGAGATAATAACTTCTATACGAAATGCTGATATGGATCGAAAAAGGGTGGTTCGAATAGCATCTACTAATATTACCGAAAATATTGTTCAAATACTTTTACGAGAGGGTTTTATCGAAAACGTGAGAAAACATCGAGAAAACAACAAATATTTTTTGGTTTTAACCCTGCGACATAGAAGGAATAGGAAAAGGCCCTATAGAAATATTTTAAATTTAAAACGAATCAGTCGACCTGGTCTACGAATCTATTCTAATTATCAACGAATTCCGCGAATTTTAGGTGGAATGGGGATTGTAATTCTTTCTACTTCTCGAGGTATAATGACAGACCGCGAGGCTCGACTAGAAGGAATAGGTGGAGAAATTTTGTGTTATATCTGGTAATCCTTTATAATATCCAAATTGGATTCGAAACTTCCTATTTAGAAAATTTGTGAAAAAGAAAAAGGGGGGGTTGTCTAATATCTTTCTCATTAGTTGATACCTCAAGGGAACTTTAAGAACCAAAATGGAATCATGAAGCTTTAATTACTGAATCGCTTCCCAACGGTCTGTTCCGGGTTCGTTTAGATCTGATTCGAAATTCTGTTTCAGGAAAGATCCGACATAGTTTTCTACGGATACTGCCAGGAGATAGAGTCAAAATTGAAGTAAGTCCTTATGATTCAACCAAAGGGCGTATAATTTATCGACTCCACAACAAAGATTTGAAGGATTAGGTTTTCAACTTAACCATTCCTTTCGTGGAAATACAATTCGAGATGAAAAATTTCAAGAAACTTATTTTCTTCCAAGAAATAGATTCAGAATTAAGGTAAGGAATGAGAAATATGAAAATAAGAGCTTCCGTTCGTAAAATTTGTGAAAAATGTCGACTAATCCGTAGACGGGGACGAATTATAGTAATTTGTTCCAACCCGAGACATAAACAAAGACAGGGATAATCAGACTTGCCAGAAGAGCCGATGTACAAATAAAGAATCTGTTTTGACATGAAATGGATATATCCATATATCTCTGACTCATATTTACGAGATGATAAAATATGGCAAAAGCTATACCGAAAATTAGTTCGCGTAGGAATGGACGTATTGGTTCACGTAAGGGTGCACGTAGAATACCAAAGGGAGTTATTCATGTTCAAGCAAGTTTCAATAATACCATTGTCACTGTTACAGATGTACGGGGTCGAGTAGTTTCTTGGTCCTCCGCTGGTACTTCTGGATTCAAAGGTACGAGAAGAGGAACACCGTTTGCTGCTCAAACCGCAGCAGCAAACGCTATCCGTACAGTAGTGGATCAAGGTATGCAACGAGCAGAAGTCATGATAAAAGGTCCCGGTCTCGGAAGAGATGCAGCATTACGAGCTATTCGTCGAAGTGGTATACTATTAACTTTCGTACGGGATGTAACTCCTATGCCACACAATGGCTGTAGACCTCCGAAAAAAAGACGTGTGTAGAACTGAACATTGAAGAAATCTCAAGAGAAATAAAAGATTCGATGATCTAATCAAATAATAGTACTATGGTTCGAGAGAAAGTAACAGTATCTACTCGGACGCTACAGTGGAAGTGTGTTGAATCAAGAACAGACAGTAAACGCCTTTATTATGGACGCTTTATTCTGTCTCCACTTATGAAAGGCCAAGCCGACACAATAGGCATTGCGATGCGAAGAGCTTTACTTGGAGAAATAGAAGGAACGTGTATCACACGTGTAAAATCTGAGAAAGTACCACATGAGTATTCTACCATAACGGGCATTCAAGAATCGGTACATGAAATTTTAATGAATTTGAAAGAAATTGTATTGAGAAGTAATCTATATGGAACTTCTGACGCGTATATTTGTTTCAAGGGTCCTGGATATGTAACTGCTCAAGATATCATCTTACCGCCTTATGTAGAAATCGTTGATAATACACAACATATAGCTAGTTTAACGGAACCAATTGATTTTTGTATTAGATTACAAATAGAGAGAAATCGTGGATATCTTATAAAAACGCCACATAACTTTCAAGATGGAAGTTATCCTATAGATGCTGTATTCATGCCTGTTCGAAACGCGAATCATAGTATTCATTCTTATGGGAATGGGAATGAAAAACAAGAGATACTTTTTATCGAAATATGGACAAACGGAAGTTTAACTCCGAAAGAAGCACTTCATGAAGCATCCCGAAATTTAATTGATTTATTTATTCCCTTTTTACATATGGAGGAAGACAACTTATATTTACAGGACAATCAACACACAGTTCCTTTATCCCCTTTTACCTTTCATGATAAATTGGCTAAACTCATAAAAAACAAAAAAAAAATAGCATTGAAATCGATTTTTATTGACCAATCAGAATTGCCTTCCAGGATCTATAATTGCCTCAAAATGTCCAATATATATACATTATTGGACCTTTTGAATAACAGCCAAGAAGATCTTATGAAAATTGAACATTTTCGTAGCGAAGATATAAAACAGATATTGGGCATTTTAGAAAAATATTTCGTAATTGATTTAGCAAAAAATATGTTTTAAATCTATTGGACTTACTTAGTGAAAATAGATTGAAAATCTTTAGCACAATTAATATATCATATATTAGAAATAAATTCAGAATGAAATTGAATAGATGTATCTAGGGAGAATTCGCTTT